AAGATAAGGATTAATAGAATATAATATATTTCAATCTATTTATTAAATATATGTTTATTGATGATCAATATCTTCATCTTAATTAGTATAGAATTAGTATAGTAAGATTTTCTTTTTTCATTTTTGAATTCAATATATTTAACAAAATTTATATAAAAATTTATAGAATATATATTATTCAATCGAAAAGGTTAAAACTAAGACGAAAAAAAAAAAAAAAGAATCGACCGTTCGAGTATTCCAAATTGCATGATAAAAATGCTAGAAGGAAAGGCATATAAAATATATATATATGTGGTATATATCCATGTATATTGAATTACGAATACAGAAATGATAGAATTCTTTCTGATTGGACCAAATATGGGTATCCGATAGAGATGAAAGAAAATAGAAAAGAATTCAAATACAAATAGAAGGAAACATTTTTCGGTAGAGAAATCGGTATCTAACGAATTCAACAGTTCCAGCATAATTCTCATAATTTAAATGAAAAAAAAAAAAAGCATCCTAATGAGATTCTAATCTCAAAGAAAAAAAGGGGGGGGGGATATGGCGAAATTGGTAGACGCTACGGACTTAATTGGATTGAGCCTTGGTATGGAAACCTACTAAGTGAGAACTTTCAAATTCAGAGAAACCCTGGAATTAACAATGGGCAATCCTGAGCCAAATCCTGTTTTCCGAAAACTAAGAAGAGTTCAGAAAGGGAGAATAAAAAAGGATAGGTGCAGAGACTCAACGGAAGCTGTTCTAACAAATGGAGTTGACGACGTTTCGTTTCGTTAGTAAAGGAATCCTTCCATCGAAACTCCAGAAAAGAAAGGATCAAGGATGAACATATATATACGTATACGTACTGAAATACTATTTCAATTGATTAGACCAGACAGACTCCAAATCTCTATTTTTTAATATTTATATGACAAATGAAAGATGTGAATAGATTCCAAGTTGAAGAAAGAATCGAATATTTATTGATCAAATCATTCACTCCATCATAGTCTGATAGATCTTTTGAAGAACTGATTAATCGGACGAGAATAAAGATAGAGTCCCATTCTACATGTCAATACCGACAACAATGAAATTTATAGTAAGAGGAAAATCCGTCGACTTTAGAAATCGTGAGGGTTCAAGTCCCTCTATCCCCAAAAAAAAGGCCCGTTTAATTCTCTAATTATTTATCCTATATCCTCTTTTTTTTTTAGTGGTTCCAAATTCGTTATCTTTCTTATTCCTTCTATTCTTTCACAAACAGATCTGAGTGGAATTTTTATTTTTCTTATCACAAGTCTTGGAATATGTAATGTAATATATATGATAGACGTAAAATTTTGTTTCTATATGATAAACGTACAAATGAACATCTTATCTTTGAGCAAGGAATCCTCATTTGAATGATTAACAATACATATCATTACTCCGACTGAAACTTATAAAGTCTTATTTTGAAAGATCCAAGAAATTCTAGGGCTTGGATAAAACTTTGTAATATTTTTTTTCGTCTTTTTATTTAGTTGACATATACTCAAGTAATCTCTTAAAATGAGGATGATGCGTCACGAATGGTCGGGATAGCTCAGCCGGTAGAGCAGAGGACTGAAAATCCTCGTGTCACCAGTTCAAATCTGGTTCCTGGCACATGATTAATTTATATGAGTATCTATTCCACAAATTCATTAAAATGAATATGGGTCAACATACATATTTCTTAGTAGTCTAGATCATCATACATATTTATCCATCTAGGTGTCTGGAGATATACTCTTTCTAGATGAGTAAAGAATATATGTATGTTCTATGTATATAAATAAAGTATGTAAAAAAAAAAAGAATTATTAGGTTTTGTTTCCTTTTTTTTTTATTTCTGCACTCCCAATTAATACTTCTTCAATAATATTCGAAAGGTTAAATTAGTTGGTTGAAAGACCCAAAAGTCTAGTCTAGGGAAGTTGAGGGGTGGGACTAGTCAAAATTCATCTCAGATACATTACAAATGGAATCCGACCCTTTCTTTCATTTCTTTGTATTTTCTTTCATATTTTATTCATTTCCTTCAATGTTGATGTGCGCGGTACATAAGTTCATGATGCAGAACTTTTTTAGTTCATCCTATTGGCTCGGCTCATCCGAAATAAGTATCTTAAAAATTTTAGAATCTCAATGAAGCCCTACCCTAATTTTTTTTTAATCCCTACATTTTTTTTATTTAGCCCATCCATAATAATATGAATGAGACCTCAATTATTCTGTCTGATTTAACTTCAATTACTTTGTCTGATCTATAAGAGAACGTACAGATATTCCTTGAATATCTGGAGTTGTAGAAGTGGTGCGGATTAGTTTCTTATTTTTATCATTTAATGAGCATCTTGTATTTCATAAAAATTGGGGGCGATATAATCTTTACGCAAAGGCCATCCTATCCAACTTTCGGGCATTAAGATACGTTTCAGACGTGGATGATTATCATAAGAGATTCCCAACATATCATAAG